GAATAATCCATTTTCATGGAATAAAGAATAAGAACAAGGATACATAACATAAAAAAAAGAATAGATAAGACGATATTCGCCCTCCCCCTACATATTTTATTTCTTCTCCTATACAAAACCCAGCAAGACCTACTCCATTGATAATTCCATCAATGACACCTTTATCAAAAAAATGCGTTAGTTCAGCTAATCTTCTTATACCTAGGATAAAAACCCTAGTATAGAAAAAATCTATATAACCACGATTATATGACCAGCTGTATATCTTTTTTTTTACTTCATCCAAAAAGATCTTTTTTGGATTCTTTTTTACAAGGGAATTTTGAAAATTCAAATTCTGAAAAAAAGAATAAGCAGATCCATAAAAGATATATGCTATGAATAGGCCAAAAATTGCTAAACTTACAGAAGAAATTGCATTAGTGAGAAATTCATATGAATTTATGGAAGAATTTGAATTTTCCTGGAACAAGTTTATTGAAGGAGTTAGCCACTTTGATAATATGGTTAACTCCAATATTCTATTATCTTTTACTCCATTATCAAAAGGGATTCCTATGGATCCAATGAACAAAGTAAAAAGTAGTAATATAAGAAGAGGAAATAGCATAGTATTTCCCGTTTCATGAGGATAGACAAAAGTGCTTTTAGCCCCAAAGGGAGTACTAAAGGATCCTATCTTATTTCTTGTATTAGCAGGAATTTTGGGTATATTTTGTGAAAAAAAAGAAACTCCCCTCTTCATTGTTGATAAAACAAAATCCCTATTGACTCCTTTGGATATACTTTTTCCCCATAAGGATATTGAATACAAGGAACCTTCTTTAGTACTACTGTAATTTTGAAAATGAACACGCAAATACCCATCAAAAGTAAGTAAATATATCCGAAACATATAAAATGCAGTTAATCCTGCAGTAAAAGAGGCTATTATTCCAAAAAAGGGTGAATACAACCAACTATTACTAAGGATTTCATCTTTAGACCAGAAGCAAGCAAGAGGTGGAATACCACAAAGAGAAAGTGTACCACATAAAAAAGTAGTTCTTGTAATTGGAACGTATTTTCTTAAACCACCCATAAGAACCATATTCTGACTTTTATCTGGTGAATATCCAACAAGAGGTTCCATTGAATGAATAACGGATCCGGATCCTAAGAACAATAAAGCTTTCGAATAAGCATGAGTGATCAAATGGAATAAAGCAGCTTGATAAGAACCTATACCTAGAGCTAACATCATATAACCCAATTGAGACATTGTAGAATAGGCTAAGCTTCTTTTAATATCTCTCTGAGCAAGAGCTAAAGTGGCTCCTAAGAAGAGTGTTATTGTACCTACTAAAGAAATGAAACTCATTATCAAGGGTAGGGATATGAAAAGAGGAAGAAGTCTAGCTAGAAGAAAAATCCCCGCAGCAACCATAGTTGCTGCGTGTATAAGAGCCGAAATGGGAGTGGGTCCTTCCATAGCATCAGGTAACCATACGTGAAGAGGAAATTGTGCAGATTTTGCAACTGCACCAAGGAATAATAAAAAAGCACACAAAGTAGTAAGTAAGGAATTAATCCCATTATTAGGAATCCAGTTATTAGCTATTTTGAACAAATCCCGAAACTCCAAACTACCCGTTATCCAAAAAAAACCTAAAATTCCTAATAACAGACCAAAATCCCCTACACGATTAGTTACAAAAGCTTTTTGACAAGCACTCGCTGCAATTGGCCGCGTAAACCAAAAGCCTATCAATAAATAGGAACACATTCCGACAAGTTCCCAAAAAAAATAAATTTGTATCAAATTGGAACTAGTAACCAATCCCAACATGGAAGTATTAAAAAAACTTATATAAACAAAAAATCTCAAATATCCTTCATCGTGAGACATATAATCGTCACTATAAATAAGAACTAAGATTCCTACAGTAGTAATTAGTATTAACATAATAGACGTAAGGGGGTCGACCAAGTATCCAAATTCTAAGGAAAAATCATTATTGATGGTCCAAGACCATAGATATTGATAGATAGAACTTCCATTTATTTGTTGAATAGACAGGTGAAGTGAGAATACCATAGCTATACTTAAGAGTAAAATACTAGGAAAAGCCCATATGCGACGAAGATTTTTTGTTGCTGTGGGAATAAGAAAAAGTCCAAATCCCATTGACATAATAACTGGAAGTGGGAGAAGAGGAATTACCCAGGCATATTGATATGTATGTTCCATAAGAAAAGAAATAGCAATTTTTAGTTTAAATTTATAGTTCAATTTTTCTATAAAATAAAATTGTTTCCGATTCACCAAACCTATTCTTATCTCTTTCTAAAGGAATTAAAAAAACAAAATAAGAAAAAGAAAAAATACTGGAATTCTGGATTTTTCAAATTTCTCTCATTAAAATATTCCAAAATTAAGAATGGGTTTAGTTACTTAAATTCAAAAAGTGAATCAAAGAATTTCGGTATCTAGTTATTAGTTAAAAAAAAATATTTATTAAAATACAAAAAAAGATTGAATAATTTTACTTTCTAATCATTTTTGTATTTCTTTCTGTTAAAATAAAAGAGCTCTGTTGTTTCGTAATTGATTGATTGAATTCCAAAGAAAACCTATATTTATAGGAAATTCTCGAATATTGCTTATTTCATATAAAAGGAAATCCTAATGACTAGAATTCTCTAAGTTTTAGAATGTCTTGTTTAAGAGACTAAGTATTTTTTTTATTGGAATTCAATTATGGAATAGCTTTCTGAACTTAATTAACTATTTGAATTGAATTTTACCTTCTTTTTATCTCTCCCTCTTATATGAGGGCTTATCCCCCATACCATATATTTATATATGGAGTATATATATAAATTGGTTTAAATAGAAAATCTTAAAAAACTCTTGTCTTATCCACATTAGACAAAATGAACTAAAGAAGAATTTATCATTTAAGTATCTTTCAGTATCATTTAAGTATCTTTCAGTATCTAAGTATAAATACTAAGAAAAAACAGAAAGAAGGATTGATTTGCGGCAATAGATGTCTTTCACATACAACTAGAAAAAAGTAATTCCCTTTTTGAATGGCAGTTCCAAAAAAACGTACTTCGATGTCAAAAAAGCGTATTCGTAAAAATCTTTGGAAAAAAAAGACTTATTTTTCCATAGTACAATCTTATTCTTTAGCAAAATCAAGATCATTTTCTAGCGGCAACGAGCATCCAAAACCAAAAGGTTTTTCCGGGCAACAAGCAAACAAATAATAAGATTTTGAAATAATCTGAATTGAACTATCCAAAATAAATTCCAATTATTTAATATGAATGACTAATTCGGATTAATTAATAAATGTACTTTTATGTGTCGAATTCCTCGGTACAATATTCTTAGAACGAATCCCTCCATTATCATTATATAGAACAAAAGTTTTTGGTATATTGTGTCCTCAGTATTCTTTTCCTATCAAAGAACTTTTTTTTATATTTATAATAGAATCCTCATAAAAACGAGGATTCTATTATAAAAAGTAGACTATTCTTGCAATAGGACTTACAACCTCTACCTAATCTTATCCAAAATTCCCATATAAATGGGTTTAGGACTGGTACATCATATTAATAAGAGTGTAAATTCATTCTATAAATTTTTCTAAAATACAAAATGCATTTCATTGTAGTTAATGATGAACTTCTAATGTTCCTAAATTCTATGGCCTCCCCCAGTCTCGACGATTCACGATAAAATAACTATTATTCTTTTAAGTTAACTATTATTTAAAATTAGCCGCCATGGTGAAATTGGTAGACACGCTGCTCTTAGGAAGCAGTGCTCAAGCATCTCGGTTCGAATCCGAGTGGCGGCATTCTCGAAAAAGAATACAATAAATTAGAAAATGGATTCAATTCGAAATTTCCAATTTTGTAATGGGACCTTATCGTTATGCTATTTGCAACTTTAGAACATATACTAACTCATATCTCTTTCTCAACCATTTCAATTGTGATTACGATTCATTTGATAACCTTATTAGTTCATGAACTTAGGGGATTACGTGATTCGTCAGAAAAAGGAATGATAGCTACTTTTTTCTCTATAACAGGATTTTTAGTCTCTCGTTGGGTTTCTTCGGGACATTTTCCATTAAGTAATTTATATGAGTCATTGATCTTCCTTTCATGGACTCTGTATATTCTTCATACTATTCCTAAGATACAGAACTCGAAAAATGATTTAAGCACAATAACTACGCCAAGTACTGTTTTAATGCAAGGCTTTGCCACGTCGGGTCTTTTAACTGAAATGCATCAATCCACAATACTAGTACCTGCTCTACAATCTCAGTGGTTAATGATGCATGTCAGTATGATGTTACTAAGCTATGCAACTCTTTTGTGCGGATCCTTATTATCCGCCGCTCTTCTAATCATTAGATTTCGAAATTCTTTCGATTTCTTTTCACTAAAGAAAAATGTTTTAAGAAAAAGAAAAACATTTTTCTTTAGTGAGATTGAATATTTATATGCAAAAAGAAGTGTTTTAAAAAACACCTCTTTTCCCGTATTTCCAAATTATTACAAATATCAATTAACTGAGCGTTTGGATTCTTGGAGTTATCGTGTCATTAGTCTAGGGTTTACTCTTTTAACCGTGGGTATTCTTTGTGGAGCAGTATGGGCTAATGAGGCATGGGGATCCTATTGGAATTGGGATCCTAAGGAAACTTGGGCATTTATTACCTGGACCATATTTGCAATATATTTACATAGTAGAACAAATCCAAATTGGAAGGGTACGAATTCCGCACTTGTAGCTTCGATAGGATTTCTTATAATTTGGATCTGCTATTTTGGTATCAATCTGTTAGGAATAGGTTTACATAGTTACGGTTCATTTACATTACCATCTAAATAATTACATAACATAAAACCTTCAGGTTTTTTCCTTTTTTGTTTGATTTGAGAACCCTTTGAAAAGACGTTCAAGGGGTTCTCAAAAATTCGAGATAGATCTAATTAGACTTTTTTACTTTTTTCTGAATTTTTTATTTTTCCACTCTGGAATATAGAGCGGACTGGTTAAAAAAAGAAAATCCTATTTAGTATAATAATTGGATAATAGAACCTCTACCCTATCAACGGATAGAGAGAGAACAAAATCTGGATAAATACCAATTCCTATTACTGGTAAAAAGATACAGATTAAAAGAAAGAGTTCCCGTGGTCCAGAATCTACAAAATTTTTGTTTGGAACATGAAATAGCTTGTAGCCATAGAACATCTGGCGTAACATAGATAATAAATAAATAGGAGTTAATATCATTCCTATTGCCATTACAAAAGTAATTAGCATTTTTGGCATTAACATAAATTTAGGACTAGTAATTAGTCCAAAAAATACTACTAATTCTGCAACAAAACCGCTCATTCCCGGCAAGGCAAGAGAAGCCATTGAAAAGCTACTAAACATGGTAAAAATTTTTGGCATTGGGATAGATATTCCCCCCAGTTCTTCGAGATAAACAAGACGCATTCTATCACAAGCCGTTCCCGCCAAGAAAAAAAGTGTAGCACCGATAAATCCATGAGATAATATTTGTAAAATAGCTCCATTTAGTCCAATGTTGGTTATGGAACCAATTCCTATAATTATGAAACCCATGTGAGATACGGAGGAGTAGGCTATTCTTTTTTTGAAATTTCGTTGACCAAGAGAAGTTGAAGCTGCATAGATTATTTGCACCGCTCCTATTATTACCAACCAGGGGGAAAATAGATAATGAGCATGCGGTAACAATTCCATATTGACCCGAATCAATCCGTATGCTCCCATCTTTAATAGAATTCCGGCTAAAAGCATACATGTACTGTAATGCGCTTCCCCATGGGTATCTGGTAACCACGTATGTAAAGGTATAATCGGCAATTTGACAGCATAAGCAATAAGGAAGCCAAAATACAGTAGTATTTCTAATGTTGTAGGGTATGATTGATTAATCAATCTTTCTAAATCTAATCCGGGTTCATTGGAACCATATAATCCCATACCCAGAACTCCAATTAAGAAAAAAATGGAACCGCCTGCAGTATACAAAATAAACTTGGTAGCTGAATACAGACGCCTCTTTCCCCCCCACATGGATAAAAGTAAGTAAACAGGAATTAATTCTAATTCCCACATGATAAAAAAAAGTAAAAGGTCTCGTGAAGAAAATAATCCTATTTGACCGCTATACATTGCTAGCATCAGGAAATAGAATAATTGCGAATTCCGAGTAACCGGCCAAGCCGCTAAAGTAGCTAAAGTAGTGATAAATCCTGTCAATAAAATAGATCCTAATGAAAGTCCATCGATTCCCAATCTCCAGTGGAAATCGAAAACATCTATCCATTTAGAATCCTCCTTTAATTGGATTAAGGGATCCTCCAATTGGAAATGATAACAGAATGCATAAGTCATTAGAAGGAATTCCAATAAACAAATAGCTATAGTATACCACCTAACGATTTTATTTCCTTTATGAGGTAAAAAGAAAATTAATGAACCTGCAAATATCGGCAAAACAACAAGTATTGTTAACCAAGGAAAATAACTCATGATAAAGTAATAAAGACAAGATACGTTTTGACCAGAAAAGCCCATGCTCGATTATTTCGAGCACAGGCTTCTTCGGTAAAGAGGAATCAGACGATTCAAGTGGAGTTTTTTGTAACGTATCAATAAGATAGAGCCATGCTGCGGGTTGTTTCAGGCCCTAAATAAACGCGGACACTTAAAAAATCCGTGGGGCAGGCGGATTCGCATCTCTTACAACCCACACAATCTTCGGTTCTCGGTGCGGAAGCAATTTGCTTGGCTTTACATCCATCCCAAGGTATCATTTCTAATACATCTGTTGGGCAAGCTCGTACACATTGAGTGCATCCTATACATGTATCATAAATTTTTACAGAATGTGACATTGGATCTCTAAATTTTCCTTTTCAACATAAAAATTTTCGATCTGGTAAAAATGAAATTAGTACTATATAAATTAGATGTATTGTAGACACCAGACGAAGCAATGGTTTATCCAAACTTTAACAAATAATGCAATATATTTCGTAATCTGTTTGTGAGAAAGCGTGAAAAGAGCCAAGAGACTTGAATTTAAGGCTTCAACAGTCATAATTGAATTCTACATACTAATTCGAATTAGCCAATAAATTGGCTATCATCTTTTCAATATAAATTATTGCAATATTCAAATTGCAATATCAATGAATTGCAAAAATGCAATATTTAATAAGTAAAAAACAATACTCTGAAATAACCTACTCAAAAAATGGATATTATTAAACACTAATAAGAAAATAAGATTAGATTTCTATTCATCTTAATGTTTCTTATTATTATATATGCGCCTTTGTTTAGAGGATTCTATGTCTAATTATTCAAAAAATTGGATTGATTGATACGAGTGGATTTCCTGTTACGATGGATGGAAGAAAGAATGGATAGTCCAATAGCTGCTTCAGCAGCCGCAAGGGCTATAACAAAAATTGCGAAAATGTCTCCTTTTAATTGGCGACTATCAAATAGATCAGAAAATGTTACGAGATTTAGATTAATTGAATTCAGTATAAGTTCAAGACATATTAGAGCTCTAACCATGTTTCGGCTTGTGATCAATCCATAGATACCAATCGAAAATAAATAGACACTCAAAAAAAGTACATGCTCAAACATCATTAACTAACTCCTTATCAATCTCGATTCATTTCAATATGAGGACAAGAATTGAACCGATTCAATTAATTAGAATAGAACAATTACACAACAAAAGAGAAAAGAAGGTATTTGTTGTGTTGGCAGTAGATGGGTTTTACTAAATCAAAATTGTGATTCTTTAGCTATTTATTTTATATTTGAAATTCTAAGAATTTTGACTCATTCTAAGTATTTCTTATTGTCGAGCCATAGTAATTGCACCTATTAAAGAAACTAGAAGAATTAGGGAAATGAGTTCAAACGGAAGATAAAAATCGGTTGCTAAATGAATCCCAATTTGTTGAACGTTATTTATGAGACCCTGTTCTACTATTTGGTTTGATCTTGTAGTCCAAAGAATTCCATACCACGACGTATCTGGGATAGTAGTCATTAGTGAAAAAGGAATAGTTATACAAAGGAGTAAAGTAAACCCATCTCCAATAGTCCAATAATTCTTATCTTTAGACCACTCTGAGCCGTTTACAAACATTACAGCAAATATGATCAAGACATTTATGGCTCCCACATAAATAAGAAGTTGTGCGACAGCTACAAAGTAGGAATTTAATAAAAAATAGAATAAGGATATACAAACAAGAACTAATCCCAGCGAAAAGGCAGAATAAATTGGGTTGGTAAGTAATACTACTCCTAGACCTCCTAGTAGAAGAACAAATCCCCCAAATAGCACAAGAATCTCATGTATTGGTCCAGGTAAATCCATTATGGATAAGAAGAAATTTCTAGTATAAAATTTTTCATGAACTGACTAAAACTAAAAGATTCAAGGAAGGAAAAAGGTATTAGGATATTTTTTTGTATATGCATATAAGTTGTTAAGCAGTAGTTATTCTTTTTTCGTTAGAGTTAGTAAAAATGGATTTTTCTAATAAAAAAATCCTAATACCTAGTAATCCGTAATCGTTCTTGAATTCCAAGATTTTTCTTCGTCTATTTTACTTTGAGGCGAATTCCTAATTGTTTGAATTGTGTAATCTCCCATTATGGAGATTGGTAACCGACTCAAAGCAATTTGATTGTAATTCAATTCATGACGATCATACGTAGAAAGTTCATATTCTTCAGTCATTGATAAACAATTTGTGGGACAGTATTCAACACAGTTACCACAAAATATACAAACTCCGAAATCAATACTATAATTAAGCAATTGTTTTCTTTTAATATCCTTTTCAAATCTCCAATCCACAAGGGGTAGATCTATCGGGCATACGCGAACACATACTTCACAAGCAATGCATTTATCAAATTCAAAGTGTATTCGCCCCCGGAAACGCTCCGGTGTAATTGATTTTTCATAAGGGTAGTGAATCGTTATAGGTAAACGATTTGTGTGGGATAAGGTAATTATTAAACCTTGACCAATGTATCTTGCGGCGCGTATTGTTTGTTGACCATAACTAATGAACCCAGTTAGCATAGGGAACATATTCTAAATCTATATATGAAAAAGGTATGTTTCTTTCTCTTGTTTGAGAGAACTTTTGTGTTGAAAATATTCTTACTGTTATTGTATTCTTATTTGTTATTGTATTCTTATTTATAGTGAAACTAGTTGGGAAGAAGTTGTTAATAAGAGATTGCCCAGAGAAATAGGTAAAAGAAATTTCCATCCAAGATTTAATAACTGATCCATTCTCATCCTGGGTAAAGTCCATCTTATTGTGATAGAAATGAAGAGAAATAAATAAGCTTTAGTTAATGTAATAAAGATACCTATTACCATTTCAAAAATTCCAATTATTTTATTCATTTGGAAAAATCCAAAAAAGGATATATAGGGAATAGAGAAATTCCACCCGCCTAAATATAGAACAGTTACAAATAAAGAGGAAACTAATAAATTTAGGTAAGAAACAAGATAAAATAAACCATATTTAATACCAGAATATTCGGTTTGATAACCTGCTACTAATTCTTCTTCTGCTTCTGGTAAATCAAAGGGTAATCTTTCACATTCGGCTAAAGAAGAAATTAGAAAAACTAGAAAACCTATAGGCTGACGCCAAAGATTCCATCCAAAAAAACCATATTTGGACTGTGCTTCAACTATATCAACTGTACTTGAACTATTAGATAATCATAGTCGATGATAACATCAGAGTTCCCACCGCTATTCCAAAACCGTACATGAAACCTTAGCTTCATACGGCTCCTCTATGATCAGAAAAAAGGAAAGGATTGTTTCGTTTCGGTATTATCCCCTGGGCATAGATAGAATTAGGTAAGATAAAATTGATTGGAAAGCCCAAAATTAGACCAAAGCAATTACGTCTGCTAGAATAACAAAAAAGCGCTTCCGAATTGATCTCATCCTTTATATAATATAATTTTTCTTTGTTCGGTAATAACTTAATATTGGAATAAATCACTCATTATAGCAATTAATAAATGGAAAGAATTTGGCATTAGTTCATAAGGAATTCTGTATGAATAGGGATAAAGGAAAGAATAAATAAAGATCCTTTTTTGTATTGTATTCCATATCTTTTGTCCTATTCTTCTTTCCCCGGGAGGGGTATACTTAAAAAAAAAGAATAAAGGGTTAATTCGTTCTTGATAGCCATTTCCTTAACAAGTGAATGGGAACATACTCTAGACCGGAATCTGAAGAAAGTACTGCTTGATCATTTCCACCAATTTCAAGTCCTTATTATGATTCCTTTTATGAGGAAAAATGTCTAATGATTTAGATTCTCTCATTACTAATCCTGTATGTACTTTAGTGTTCCTAATCCCTCACTAACTTTTGATGGATTGCCTTATGGTTATAAGTTTTAATTATAGTAATAACTCTAAATATTCTAGTAATGGAATTCCATATCGCGAATCCTTTATTCTTGCCCGCTTCAAGATATGATGACTAATTAAACAATCTCAACCTTGGGGTAAAGAGTTTACACTGCTTATGTTTACTTGAACTTTTTTCTTGTACGTAGGAAATGAGATTTTTTATTTTTACTACAAATTAATAAGCTGTTTTGTTTCACTCATATAGCTATCGAGTTTAACTTACCAACGCGAATACAGAATAAGCAAAGGAAGATAAGCATTCAATGTATTTTAGAGGAAAAAGATCCTATTTTAACGAATCACACGTAGAGATATTGCTAGTACACAAAAAGTTAATGGTATTTCATAACTAATAGATTGAGCAGCCGCTCGTAGACCGCCTGAAAAAGAATATTTATTATTTGAGCTATATCCTGCCATGAGAAGACCAATAGGAGCAATACTTGAAATCGCAATCCATAAAAAAACACCAATACTAAGATCAGCTAAAACAAAACGATATCCCAAAGGGATAACTAAAAAACTTAATAAAATGGATATGACTGCTATAGAGGGACCAATGCTAAATAAAGGAATCTCTCCTCGGGATGGGAGGATATCCTCTTTTAAAAGTAGTTTAGTTCCATCTGCTATAGCTTGAAGCAGTCCCAGGGGGCCAGCATATTCAGGACCAATACGTTGTTGTATCGATGCGGATATTTCTCTTTCTAACCACACAATTACGAGTACTTCTATTGTGATTCCCAGTAGGAGGGCCAAAATGGGTAGAATCCATATAAGTCCGTAGATTTCTTTTAATAATTCCGATTTCGAAAAAGAATTGATAGTTTCTACCTCTACCCTATCTATTATCATTTCAACGATCAACTTCCCCCATAATGATATCTATACTACCTAATATTGTCATGATATCAGCCAATTTCATTTTTTTAACTAGCTGAGGAAGAATTTGCAAATTAATAAAACCCGGTGGACGAATTTTCCATCTCCAGGGGAAAAGACTATCATCTCCTACCAGATAAATTCCTAATTCGCCTTTTGGAGCTTCTACTCTTACATAAAGTTCTTGCTTTGATAATTCAAAATTGGGCGAAGGTTTTTTACCAAGAAATCGATATTCAAAATCATTCCATTCGGGATTCTTTGCTTTTTTAAAGCGTCGGGCTTCTAAATTCTCATAAGGTCCTCCAGGAATTTTCTCTACAGCCTGTTGAATAATTTTTATGGATTCCCTCATTTCACCGACTCGTACTAAATAGCGAGCTAACGAATCTCCTTCTTTTTGCCATTGGATTTTCCAATCGAATTGATTGTAAGACTCATAAGGATCGATTTTACGAAGATCCCATTGTATTCCAGAAGCTCGTAACATTGGTCCCGATAAGCCCCAATTTACGGCTTCTTCTCCGCTAATAAAACCGACTCCTTCAACTCGTTCTAAAAAAATAGGATTCTGTGTAATAAGTTGTTGATATTCAACAACTCCTTGTAAAAAATAATCACAGAAATCTAAACATTTATCCATCCATCCATAAGGGAGATCGGCAGCTACCCCTCCGATGCGAAAGTAATTATGCATCATTCGCATACCTGTAGCAGCTTCAAATAGATCGTATATCAATTCTCTCTCTCTAAAAATGTAGAAAAAAGGAGTCTGTGCCCCGAGATCCGCCATAAAAGGTCCAAGCCATAACAAATGAGAAGCTATACGGCTCAATTCTAACATAATTACTCTAATATAGCTGGCTCTTTGGGGTATTTGAATATTCTCCAAGAATTCTGGTGCATTTACCGTTATTGCTTCTGTAAACATAGTAGCTAAATAATCCCATCGTGTTACATAAGGTAAGTATTGTATAATACTTCTGTTTTCCGCAATTTTTTCCATTCCTCTGTGTAAATACCCTAATATGGGTTCGCAATCAATAACATCTTCACCATCGAG